GAATCAATGTATAGATTCCAGTCCTCTTTCTTTTTTCCTATTCTTTTTCATAACAGGTTTTTTCTAACTTCTAACGAAAGGGCTTTTTCTTCGATTTTTCAATAAAGACGAATTTTGACTTCTTTTCTTTCTTCCTTCTAATAGAAAAAAGTCAATAAACTTATCGAATTCACTTCTCATTGATGTATTCTTTCATCGAGATTCAATCCAAATCACGATGGTATTTTCTTGTTCCTGAATGGGTCTCTTTCATCTTTTTAGGTCTATGCTCTACTCCGGGTAAAGATCTGCCCGATTTGGATTTGCACATATAGGACAAATCTTCCCATCACCATTTCTTTTTGTTATGACTTTACAAATAACAAACAGCAATCATTTATGATACATGTAGTAATCATAGATATATTACCAATTGGGTTTTTTCTAAACGGAGCCTGGATACTTCATTTTTTAGTCCAACCAAAGCCAACCATAAATTATTCTAATTGATAATAGTACTATGAATCTCCCCAAAGAATGCATCTAATTGCACTTCACGCTCCAATTTCTTGATGATTCAATTTCTCTTTCTTGGGCGAAACAGAGGATATCTCGATCGGGGGAGAGAACGGGGAAATCCCATATGACCCAATATATCTGACAAGTCGCACTATACGTCAACCCAAGATGCATCTTCCTCTCCAGGACTGCGGAAAGGTACTTTTGGAACACCAATAGGCATGAATTGAAAGAAAAAAGAACTAAATACTATATTTCACTTTGATGTGGAAACGTAACAATATGGTTTTATTGTCTTTATAATATTGGCTTTATCATATTTATTTTATCCATAAATTAGAAAAATTTAGAAAGAAAGACAAAATAAATAAAGGAAAATTTTTACGAATAAGTCCTTCTAATGATAAACATTTACTCATAGAAAATGGTACCAACCCCCCATTGCGTATTGGTACTTATCGAGTATAGAATAAATCTGCTTCTCTTTGTTCCTACGAACAGAATTATTCCATTATTACAAACAGAATAGAATAAATAGTAACCTAGCCCTTCTTAGGAAATAATCCACCGAACAAGGGAGGTCCATAGGATAGTCATAGTATAGTTTTTTTCAATGCAATAAAGTTACGTAGTGTCTATTTTTCTTTGATAAAGGGGTATTTTCCATGGGTTTGCCTTGGTATCGTGTTCATACCGTTGTATTGAATGATCCCGGCCGATTGCTTTCCGTTCATATAATGCATACAGCTCTGGTTGCTGGTTGGGCGGGCTCGATGGCTCTGTATGAATTAGCAGTTTTTGATCCTTCTGACCCTGTTCTTGATCCAATGTGGAGACAGGGTATGTTCGTTATTCCCTTCATGACTCGGTTAGGAATAACCAATTCATGGGGAGGTTGGAGTATCACAGGAGGGACTGTAACGAATCCGGGAATTTGGAGTTACGAAGGTGTAGCTGGGGCACATATTGTGTTTTCTGGTTTATGCTTTTTGGCAGCTATCTGGCATTGGGTCTATTGGGATCTAGAAATATTTTGTGATGAACGGACAGGAAAACCTTCTTTGGATTTGCCCAAGATCTTTGGAATTCATTTATTTCTCTCCGGGGTGGCTTGCTTTGGTTTTGGTGCATTTCATGTAACAGGCTTGTATGGTCCCGGAATATGGGTGTCCGATCCTTATGGACTAACGGGAAAAGTACAACCTGTAAATCCATCGTGGGGCGTAGAAGGGTTTGATCCTTTTGTTCCGGGAGGAATAGCTTCTCATCATATTGCAGCAGGTACATTGGGCATATTAGCGGGTTTATTCCATCTTAGCGTCCGACCGCCACAACGTCTATACAAAGGATTGCGTATGGGAAATATTGAAACCGTACTTTCCAGTAGTATCGCAGCTGTCTTTTTTGCAGCTTTTGTTGTTGCTGGAACTATGTGGTATGGTTCAGCAACTACCCCCATCGAATTATTTGGCCCGACTCGCTATCAATGGGATCAGGGTTACTTCCAGCAAGAGATATATCGAAGAATTAGCGCTGGGCTAGCCGAAAATCAAAGTTTATCAGAAGCCTGGTCTAAAATTCCTGAAAAATTAGCTTTTTATGATTATATCGGCAATAATCCGGCAAAAGGAGGATTATTCAGGGCAGGCTCAATGGATAACGGAGATGGAATAGCGGTTGGATGGTTAGGACACCCTATCTTTAGAGATAAAGAAGGCCGTGAGCTTTTTGTACGTCGTATGCCTACTTTTTTTGAAACATTTCCAGTCGTTTTGGTAGACGGCGATGGAATTGTTAGAGCTGATGTTCCTTTTAGAAGGGCAGAATCGAAGTATAGTGTTGAACAAGTAGGTGTAACCGTTGAGTTCTACGGCGGTGAACTCAATGGAGTCAGTTATAGTGATCCTGCTACTGTGAAAAAATATGCTAGACGCGCTCAATTGGGTGAAATTTTTGAATTAGATCGTGCGACTTTGAAATCCGATGGTGTTTTTCGTAGCAG